TTATTCCTACATGTTCTCATTCCCTGGAGGGGTATTACCAAGTATTTTACTTGTGTTTAATCTGTTCCAATTAGAAATCATAATCGATTTTTGGGATTGGTTTCTGAATAGTGTATAGTGTTCGGGCAGAATCCCCTTTTGACTCTGCACCATTGATTCCACTATTATATTATAGAATTTAATTAATATTAATAAGGACTAATGGAATAATTCTTTCCTATTTATAGAGATAAGGGGCATAATTCACATGGATATAGTAAGTCTCGCTTGGGCTGCTTTAATGGTAGTCTTTACATTTTCCCTTTCACTCGTAGTGTGGGGAAGAAGTGGACTTTAGAAGCACTACTAACTAAGTTGAAGAATCAAAAAAAACGTATCGATTTTTTATTGATCGTTCTACAACGCGCTTTGAACCCGTTCAAATAGAAATCTTCGAATGGGACCAACGGGGTAATCTATGATATGAATCAGACTCTTTCAATCACAGGGATATTTCGGCAATTCCCGTGTTTTTATTTCGAAAAGAAAGGGATTCACTACAATTCTTCCGAAATTATCTATGGAATGGGTTCTTACTATCTTTCTAAGAATCTTTAGAGATCTAGATAGTGTGGAAGACCAGACCTTTTTGAATTTCTTTCCACCCTTTACTTCTCAAAGAAGAAGTCGTTTTGTTTTTGTTAAGGGCATACACACTTTCTATGAGAAATGATATATATATTGTGGTTGTCTAATAAGACATAATGAGATCTTGCCTCGGACGAATCACATATTGGGCATTTACCATACTTTGAGAAAGGCGTTTCTCCTTGATCGACTTAGTTCATCTGGTGGTTTGGGTGTTAAAAATCGGTAAGGTTTTCTCTTCCTTATTGAAGGAATTCCAATCCTAAGATAAGAATTATTTCCATTGCCGATTGATCGGAACAAATAGATTTATCAAATTGGATGTTATGTCAATTCCCTACAATATAGGGAATTCATTTCCACATCTATACCTCTCTAGAAGAGAATATTGTAGATTGATAGAAATTTAAGCCTTTATCCTTATTTTAATCTAGATTCGAACTTTAGAGGCTAAGTTTCTAGACTAAGAGCTAGATGGGATGGTAGTTAAGGATTCATCTATTTCTTTCTTGCCATCCCATCTAGCTCTTAGAATACTTCCGATTCTAATCCGCTCATTTTAGTTATTATTTAATATTGAAGTTAAGATGTGAAATTGGAATACTTTTCATTTGACTTCGTCAATTTTTGATCAAAACTCACAAGAAAAGTTTCATTCAAATTAATTGAATTAATCCTTTTGACTTTCTGTTTTTACGTAAATGATAAGTAGAAAGGCAGTAGGAACTAGAATGAATAGTGCAGTAGCAATAAATGCAAGAATATTTACTTCCATAATCTCATTGGTTTGTTTACTTCGCAATAACTCGGGATTTAATCCCCTAGAGATGATAAATCTTTCGTCTGTAAATTCAATGAATGAATTATCTCCCGATGATTTTGAATCGGATCAATATCACGAATAACAATATCTGATCTATTAAATCAAGTCGTCGTCGAGACTTGATTAGTATAACATAGGAAGTCCTTTTATCCATACCGAATCCCAATTTCGATTCCTAGCCCAATAAATCACAAATTTTTTTCTTTAACATCGGTTTCTTTGTTTTCTACTTTAACAAACAATAAAAACGAAACGGAAAAATAGTAAAGAAAAAAGAAATAAAGACCCCCTTTCCTTTGATTTGTTGATTTGGAAATGAGAGTATGTCCCCCGACACCCTTTACTAGTTCATAGAAAGGGAAAAATGAATTTAGGGATTTATTGGATCCGTCGGGACGGGACTGGCGGGGCTCGAACCCGCAGCTTCCGCCTTGACAGGGCGGTGCTCTAACCAATTGAACTACAATCCCAGTGAAATTAGGGGATATAGATATAGCAGAAAATTCTCTTCTTTTTTATCTTCGTATGGTATGGCAAGGAGGTTATACAATCTCATGGTGAGTTGGCGGATAATTGGGCCGAGCTGGATTTGAACCAGCGAAGACATATTGTCAACGAATTTACAGTCCGTCCCCATTAACCGCTCGGGCATCGACCCAGGAAAAATGAATTTTAGGCTTATTGGTAATCCATTTGGTAATCCATGATCAACTTCCTTTCGTAGTACCCTACCCCCAGGGGAATTCGAATCCCCGTTGCCTCCTTGAAAGAGAGATGTCCTAAACCACTAGACGATGGGGGCCGACTTGACCAACCACCCTCATACTATGATCATAGTATCATCAATTTTTGCAAATTGTCAATACAATATACAATACAATAGAATGATTCGATCCAGGGGATCTTTCCATTCTTTTGATTCGTCATTCATATTGAGGAGTCGTTGATTAGAATCGATATTCTCTATATAACTCTACTAAACTAAATCTAGTAAGGAGAATCAAGAAGTTATCGAAAATTTCCTCTAAGACTTTAATTCAAAATGAAAGGAGACAAGTAGAAGCTCATCATTCGATGAAATATCTTGAATTTTTTTTAAAAGGGATCATCTCATCTTGAAAAAATTCATTTTACTCTCGACCTGTTAGTCAAATCCATTTGATTATTCCAAAATAATCCAATAGGAGTGTACTGTAACTATATATATAGTTATTAGAATATATAGTTATTATAAAATAACTAGTTATTATAAAAAATATCTACATACTAGAATATATTATTTATTATAATTATATTCTAATAATAATTATATTATAATATAAAATTAATAATTATATTATAATATAAAATAAATATATGTATAATAGAATAGAATTTTTTGTATTATGTATGCTTATGTATAACATATACTAATCATATTCATATATGAATATATAGAATACTAATACTAATCATCATATATAGATATAGAAAGAATCTATGGGCATAGAGGAATTTTACTACATATGGACTCGTTCAATAATTAAATAAAATAAGCCCCTTTAACTCAGCGGTAGAGTAACGCCATGGTAAGGCGTAAGTCATCGGTTCAAATCCGATAAGGGGCTTTTCTTTTTTTTTCCAAAATCCTTTTCCTAAAAGTTGAGAAAGTCCAGTCATAGTATTCCGAAAATAGACAGATTTTTTGGATTCCAAATACAAAAAGAACGAACCAGATAATACGTTATCATTATACTCAATTAGAGTATTATACTCAATTAGAGTTAGAGTATAATATAAAAGTGGAATATTTATTCGGTAAATTTGAATTAGTAATTATATTACTAATATTACTATTAATTATTATAAATTAGATAAATAATTAAATAAGAAATAATTATAAGCCGCCTCTTGAATCATAAAAAATCTCTATTTTCTATTATAAAAAGAAAAAAAGGATTCGAAATCAACAAAAGAAAAAGTAAGTGGACCTGACTCATTTAATTCTGACTATATCCGCTATTCTGATATTCAAATTCGAGAGAGATGAAATTGGAATTAGAACCCCCCCTTTTTGAATTTCATTTCTTTGGACTTCGAAAGAATTTGTCGATATTTACGATTAAATCTTCTTGTTCTTAGATCTTCTAGAGAAAAAATTGGTATTCCCTTCCTCTACAGCGAAACCTTTCTTCCAAGTCACAAGATAAGAGCTATTTCCATTATCTTTCTTTGATTCCAGATCAAGATGAATTTCGATCTATCGAAGTCTATTTCGATGTGTAGCTATCAGATGGTCACTTCATGTACCAAATATTTCTATATCGCCGCATCCGAACATTTTATTTATGACAGTGTAATGGAAAAAATAGATCCGAGAAAGATACTTTCATTTACAGTCTTCTTTTTTTATTTTTTTAGTAAAAATTTAGTAAAAAGTTAAATTGAATAAAAAAATAAAAAAACTAGGAATTTTTCTCTCTTTCTAAGAGAGAAAACTCACTAAAAAATCCGAAGGAAAATATGTATATAGAAATATATAGAAATTCGAACAATCTAGAAATATCTCCCTTTTAGTTAATAGTTAATTGAAGAAGAGGGGAAGGGGTAGATTAGTTAGTAGTGAGAGAAGGGATGCCTTGTTGCTTGAAAAGTTCTTTGAAAAGATTCACCTGTCTGATTTATGAGTCATAAAAAGACAATTCATGGTTCATATGCTTAGTACCAAAGAATAATGAAATTAAGTTCATAGATTTCCCTCGGTCAATTTATGGGCCAATCAATAAAGGATTTTTATCTTCGAAACCCGTTGGGAGGGGAAGTGCAAGAGAAATCATAGAAAAATGATCGAAACTTCAGACGCCCCGAAAATACTATGAGGTGCTCGGAAATGGTCGAAGTAGTTGAATAGGAGGATCACTATGACTATAGCCATAGGTAAATTTACCAAAGATGAAAATGATTTATTTGATATTATGGATGACTGGTTACGGAGGGACCGTTTCGTTTTTGTAGGCTGGTCCGGCCTATTGCTCTTTCCTTGTGCCTATTTCGCTTTAGGGGGCTGGTTCACAGGTACAACCTTTGTAACCTCATGGTATACTCATGGATTGGCCAGTTCTTATTTGGAAGGCTGCAATTTCTTAACAGCTGCAGTTTCTACTCCTGCTAATAGTTTAGCGCATTCTTTATTGTTACTATGGGGGCCGGAAGCACAAGGAGATTTTACTCGTTGGTGTCAATTAGGCGGTCTATGGACTTTTGTTGCCCTGCATGGCGCTTTTGCATTAATAGGTTTCATGTTACGTCAATTTGAGCTTGCTCGATCTGTTCAATTGCGGCCTTATAATGCAATTGCATTTTCTGGTCCAATTGCTGTTTTTGTTTCTGTATTCCTGATTTATCCACTAGGGCAGTCTGGTTGGTTCTTTGCACCTAGTTTTGGTGTAGCAGCTATATTTCGATTCATTCTTTTTTTTCAAGGATTTCATAATTGGACCCTGAACCCGTTTCATATGATGGGAGTTGCCGGTGTATTGGGGGCTGCTTTACTATGTGCTATTCATGGTGC